ACAAAGAAGCGTTTGTCCTTTGATCCAAATAAGAGTTTAAAAGCAGAAAAATATTTTTATTTATTAAAGTTTATAAGATAGAACGGAAAGAAGTCCGGCTACGAGGTCTGAGTATTAAGTATGAATCATAGTTCGAATACTTTGTGATCTATTTGATCTATTTCGTGCTCCAGATACTCGAATGAATATCCGACGAAGTAAAACCATCTTGATAAAGATGACAGACCACATTCTCTGTACTATCCATAGGGTCAATTCTAACAAGTCACACACTCATATTCCGGAAATATACAATGCAGAAAAAAATTTCGCGGTCGAACTACCAAAGGAGAATAAGCTAAAAGTTTTAGACCTACATACTTTACTTTTTTGTATCGAACTAAAAGCTAGGACTTCAAGATTCTTCTCAGTCTAATTCACTGAAATTCCATCCAGTAGAACAGAAGAATTATAAATCTCCAAAATAATAGATAGGAATACCGCAAATAGAGCCATTGCAACACCCATCAAAGGGGTCGTTCCCCATCCAGGAGCTACTTTACCATATTCGGAATTCAATGGTTTCAATAACTTCCCTACAGTAGTGCTTCTTGGACCAGATCTAGAACTATCCTCAACAGTTTGTGTAGCCATAAATCTTATTTTGTATTCATTATGATCTGTTGACTTTGTATACCATTCCGTTGTAAATAAACGATCTTAGCATAGATCCATTGTGGTCTTTCAATTCTATAATAATGGAAACAGCAACCCTAGTCGCCATCTTTATATCTGGGTTACTTGTAAGTTTTACTGGGTATGCTCTATATACTGCCTTTGGGCAACCCTCTCAACAACTAAGAGATCCATTCGAGGAACACGGGGACTAGTTGACGTAATAAGCCTCCAAATATTTGGAGGCTTATTACGTTAATGAAGATAATGAAAAATTATTTCATTTTTTAGTTGAAATTTTAGGTGGTTCCCGAAAAAAAATAGCGAAAAAAATTATCCCTAAAGTCGATACTAAGAGAAAGGTATAAACCAATGCTTCCATAAATTTGATCGTGGTTTACAATTATAGCTTTCATACCTGTTTTGTTTACTTAGGAGTATCCCTCCGGATAAAGAAAGAAAAAGAGTCAAAGAAACGGCAGCGATTTAAATCAAGATTCCTACAGTACCCTACCTATTAAATAAAATCGCAAACAGAAACTAGAAGAAAAAAGCAATGTTGCATCAGACTGCTTGTCTTTTTGTAGTTGGATCTCCAAGTTTTTGGAATGCCCCAAATTCCACTTGAGCATCCAAATCTGGATCAATACCAGCAAAAACATCTCTGAAGAGGGTTCGAGCACCATGCCAAATGTGTCCAAAGAAGAAAAGTAGAGCAAACGAAGCATGCCCAAAAGTAAACCAACCTCTTGGACTGCTACGAAAAACACCATCGGATTTCAAAGTAGCACGATCTAATTCAAAAATCTCACCCAATTGAGCCCGTCTAGCATATTTTTTCACAGTTGCGGGATCACTATAACTCACTCCATTGAGTTCACCACCATAAAACTCAACAGTTACACCTACTTGTTCGACACTATATTTTGATTCTGCCCTTCGAAACGGGACGTCGGCTCTAACAATTCCGTCGCCGTCTACCAAAACAACCGGAAATGTTTCAAAAAAAGTAGGCATACGGCGTACAAAAAGTTCACGCCCTTCTTTATTTCTAAAGACGGGGTGTCCTAACCATCCAACAGCTATTCCATCCCCATTGTCCATTGAACCCGCGCGGAATAACCCCCCTTTTGCTGGATTATTACCAATATAATCATAAAAAGCTAATTTTTCAGGAATTTTAGACCAAGCTTCTGATACACTTTGATTTTCAGCTAGTCCAGCACTAACTCTTCGATATATTTCTTGTTGAAAGTATCCCTGATCCCATTGATAACGAGTAGGACCAAATAATTCGATGGGAGTAGTTGCAGAACCATACCACATAGTTCCAGCAACAACAAAAGCTGCAAAAAAGACAGCAGCAATACTACTGGAAAGGACGGTTTCAATATTTCCCATACGTAATCCTTTGTATAGACGTTGAGGCGGACGAACACTAAGATGGAATAAGCCCGCTAATATACCCAACGTCCCTGCTGCAATATGATGAGAGGCTATTCCTCCCGGAACAAAAGGGTCAAAACCCTCCACGCCCCACGCCGGATTTACGGGTTGGACCTTTCCGGTTAGTCCATAAGGGTCGGATACCCATATTCCAGGACCATATAATCCTGTTACATGAAATGCGCCAAAACCAAAGCAAGCCACTCCTGAAAGAAATAAATGAATTCCAAAAATCTTGGGCAAATCCAAAGAAGGTTTTCCTGTACGTTCATCGCAAAAAATTTCTAGATCCCAATATACCCAATGCCAAATAGCTGCCAAGAAGCACAAGCCAGAAAACACGATATGTGCTCCGGCTACCCCTTCGTAACTCCAAAGACCCGGATTCGTTATAGTCCCTCCTGTAATATTCCAACCGCCCCATGAATTGGTTATTCCTAAACGAGTCATGAAAGGTATAACGAACATACCTTGTCTCCACATTGGATCAAGAACAGGGTCGGAGGGATCAAAAACTGCTAATTCATATAGAGCCATCGAACCGGCCCAACCAGCAACCAGAGCAGTATGCATTATATGAACAGAAAGCAAACGACCGGGATCATTCAATACAACAGTATGAACACGATACCAAGGCAAACCCATGGAAATACCCCTTTATCAACGAAAAATAGACACTATGTAACTTTATTGCATTGGAAAAAACTATGTTACGGACCCCCCCTTTTTAGGTAATTATTTCGGAGAAAGGATTAATATTTGTTCTATTCTGTTAGTAATAATGGAACAATTCGATTCATAGGAAAAAAGGGAAGCGGATCTATTCTATATCCGATAAGTACCAATACGCAATGGGGGTGAATCCTATTTTATATGAACCAAGATAGCTATTGTTGTTCATCATTCAGAAGCCCGTTCGTAAAAAATTGCCTGTATTTTTATTCATTCTCTCTTACTTTACTTTTATTTTATATTTTATTTTAGCTTATTCAACTTATGTATTAAATATGATTAATTTAAATATGATTAATAAAGTAGGAAAAAAGGGTAATATTATTAAAAAATGAAACCCCAGTCTTACGTTTCCACATCAAAGTGAAATAGAGAACTTCATTCTCTTTTTTTTTTTATGCCTATTGGCGTTCCAAAAGTACCTTTTCGAAGTCCTGGAGAAGGAGATACATCTTGGGTTGACATATAGTGCGACTTGTCAGATATATTGGGCTATATGGGATTTCCCCATTTTCTCCCTCGATCGAGATATCCTCTGTTTCGCCCAAAAAGATTGATTGAATTATCAAAAATTTGTAACGCGAAGCGCAAAAAATAAAGTGGAATTAAATGCAGGGAGTATTTAGATTGATATTAGATTATCAAAAAATTTTTATGGTTTACGTGATCGGACTAATAAAATTAAATATCCAGGCTCCGTTTAGCAAAAACCCAATTGATAATTAATATATAATATTTTTATAATTACTACTTATATGATATGCAAAATTATGATAAAAAATTCTATTAAAAAATACAAAAAATTGAAACAGGGTGATCTAAAACTGTTGATCAAATCAAATAATATAATTAAAAATTTGTTGACTATTTGACAGAAGACATGTGAAAGAAATGAATTGAAAAAAAAAAAGAAGGAGTAGTAAAAAAAAGATGCGGTATTTGGTTCATTTGTCCTATATGTGCAAATAAAAATCGGGCAAATTTTTCCTTTTACTCGGGGTAGAGCATAAACCTAAAAAATGGAATAAAAAAAGGAAGAAGCCCGTTCAGGAACAAGAAAAAACCATCGCCATTTCAACTGAATCTCGATGAAAAAAAACTATCAATGAATCAAGTTAGTCTGACAGGCTTAATCAATCGTTTTATTATAGGATTATAATAGCTAATAAAAGGGGGTTGGAATCGACACATTGATTTTTTCACAATTTTTGTTGAACCGTATGCATCAAAAGGTGCCTGTACGGCTCCTAAGGAATAAAATTTTATCCTAATCAACCGACTTTATCGAGAAAGATTATTTTTTTTAGGCCAAGAGGTTGATACCGAAATCTCGAATCAACTTATTAGTCTTATGATATATCTCAGTATAGAAAAGGATACCAAAGATCTTTATTTGTTTATAAACTCTCCTGGTGGATGGGTAATATCTGGAATGGCTATTTACGATACTATGCAATTTGTGCGACCCGATGTACAGACAATATGCATGGGATTGGCCGCTTCAATAGCATCCTTTATCCTAGTCGGAGGAGCAATTACCAAACGTATAGCATTCCCTCACGCTTGGCGCCAATGAGTTTTTTTATTTTCGAGAAAAAAATACTATGCCTTCGCCATCGGAAATATGAATTAGTTAAGTAATAATAGCATGGCACTTCGAATTCGATATGAAATTTTTTAGATTAAAAAAATTTAGATTATATATTGAAAGAGTAGTATGAGATAAGGAAGGGGTATTTCAAATGATATCTTACCTATTCGGGCACATCTCAGCGTCACAAACTTTGTTTTCACACCGGAAGCTTATTTACAAAATTTATATTAAAAAAAAAAAAAGACACTTTGGGATTGCTGAATCAGAGACGAATCAAAAAAATGATATATAAAGCAACGGAACCATCATAGTATTTTTAACTCCTATAAAAAAGAAGGATGGTAATTGGATCAGTTATGGATCTGCCTATAATACAACCTATATTTTGTTTTCTTTCGCCGAAAGGAAAGGTCAAAAACGTAAATTCCATTGTGGAGCCGTATGCAATGCACAAAAAAAGCCTGTACGGTTATTCAATTTTCTCTGTTTTTTTGGTTATCTCGCCTCATTCTGCGAAATAGAAGAACCTTTTCTATTATATCATCAGGGTAATGATCCATCAACCCGCTAGTTCGTTTTATGAGGCACAAACGGGAGAATTTATCTTGGAAGCGGAAGAACTACTAAAACTTCGCGAAACCATCACAAAGGTTTATGTACAAAGAACGGGCAAACCTATATGGGTTGTATCCGAAGACATGGAAAGGGATGTTTTTATGTCAGCAACAGAAGCCCAAGCTCATGGAATTGTTGATCTTGTAGCGGTTCAATAAAAAATAGGAGCGATTTCATACAAATCTACAATTGCTAATTTTATATCTTTTTCGATTAAAGGTTTAGTTTCATATTCTCTTAAATATATTTTTTTTAATATTGACGAGAAGTAATTCAGAATTAGCCGGTTAGAACCAATCTAAACCAGCCCATTATTTATATGATTCCGTATGCCAACCATTAAACAACTTATTAGAAATACAAGACAGCCAATCCGAAATGTCACGAAATCCCCAGCGCTTCGGGGATGCCCTCAGCGACGAGGAACATGTACTCGGGTGTATGTGCGACTCGTTTAGATCCTAGACTGAGACACAAAAAGGAAATTCTTTTTGAAATACCAAGGATCAGTACCTGTGAATAAAATAGAATGGAGGAACTCGATTCATTATTAAAAAAAAATGGATCGTTCATACCTTCTATTGTGTCTGAAACTTATGGTTTACATTGGTGCAAATCCAATCAACTCCATTTTTTAGAAAACCCCCAATGATAACAAATGGTTATCCCATTAAGCGGGGGAAATTCCATTTTTTATTAAAAAGATTCCACTCTTGAAAGAAAAGAACGGACTAACAGGGTAAACGACCAAATCAATTTTAAAAATGAAATACCGTTACTGTATAAAGTGGATCTCATTGTGAAAGACCTATTACTGGAATATTCATGGGGTAGAGCCAAATAATGTGAATTGTACAAGTTACCAATAGTATTGATTAATTAAAACAAGAAGCTCCGGTGTATAGAGAAGACCTCACCGTTTTAGAAGTAACCATAAAAACGATGGAACCCACTATTTATCTATTTCTATTTACTACTTTTTGTAGTCCTTCTATTTTTTTATATCAAGTATCAAAACAATTTCTCCTTTCAAAGCAAAGCAAAATACCTAGTAAAAAATAGTGGTGGGGAAGGTTAGAGTAGCAAAAGCCATTGGAATTTTTTTTTATACATTGGAATAATTCGTTTGATTATTAATGACTAGTAAAGGGGAAAAGAATAACTAAAAAAAGAATTAGTTATTCATCAAAGTTTGATTTATTCAATGACTAGAATTAAACGCGGATATATAGCTCGGAGGCGTAGAACAAAACTTCGTTTATTTGCATCAAGCTTTCGAGGGGCTCATTCACGACTTACACGAACTATGACTCAACAGAGAATAAGAGCTTTAGTTTCGGCTCATCGGGATAGGGGTAAAAGAAAAAGGGATTTTCGTCGTTTATGGATCACTCGAATAAATGCCGTAATTCACGAAACGGAGGTATTCTATAGTTATAACCGATTCATACACAATCTGTACACGAAACAATTACTTCTTAATCGGAAAATACTTGCACAAATAGCTCTATTAAATAGGAGTTGTCTTTATACGATTTCGAATGAGATAAAAAACTAAGGGGATTGGAAGAAATCCACTAAAATATTTGAAATAGAGTTCTAAGGAGAATGAGCTCGGGGAAGGTAGAGTAGAAATTAGTATTATAAAAAAAGTCGTCAAAATAAAACGAGGGTATATAGTCGCTAAAAAAAGAGTTATTCTTTTTCTTTTCGACGATTCTTTTCTTTTTTTTTTTTTATGACAGATACAGACGTAACAATCAAATTTTGATTCTTGATTGGATTGTTCGAACAAAATATTAATCTCTTTTTTAATTCCTTCAGATTGGAATTGTTATTCAATTGAAGAATAAGTCTATTTTTTTCTGGTTCTAAGGCTAGTAGTTCTAGGGGTCGACTCACTTCTTTCAAATTGTTTCTGATTATTAAGAAAAGGTAACAAAGATAAAATACGAGCTTGTTTTATAGCAATAGTAATTAATCGTTGTTGTTTTAAAGTCACTCTATTCACCCGTCTAGATAATATTTTTCCTTGTTCACTAATAAATCGACTAATTAAACTCATGTTTCTATAATCAATTCGATCCCCCGATTGGATCGGGGGCAAACGCCTACGAAAAGATCGCTTGGATTTAGTAAAAGGTCGCTTAGATTTATTCATAATTTTTTTATTCCTTATCTCTAAAACCCTATTTTGATCGGATCAAAAAAAAAAAAACGATTTCTATTTCTATATAGAATTAAGAATATAGGATTAGATTTCTTTCTATTGATTTATTTGTTTATATTTTCTATTTATATATATGTAATAATATATATACTATCATTATTTCTGTTCTTAAAATAAAAGTTGACATACAAGCACTCAATTTGATCTATTTCTTGATTTCCCCGTGAATTGTATGTTTATAACAATAGGGACAGAATTTTCTCAATTCCAATCGACTAGGGGTGTTATGCCGATTTTTTTGAGTAATATATCTGGAAATTCCCGCCGATTCCTTCTTAATATCATTTCGAGCACAACTGGTACATTCCAAAATAATTGTTACTCGAACATCTTTACCCTTGGCCATGAAACCTCCTTTGGATTTATGATTCACCCCAACCTTCTATTTTCATTTTAGGATCCAGAAAGAACAAGAACCAAAAAAATAGAAGCTGTTAACTAAAAAAAATTTCTGAAATATTTCGTTGCAATGAATATTAATTAGTAATTAAATAAAAAAAAATAATAAGCAATACAATGATTTTTTGAAAACTATATTTAAAATCTTTGTACAGGATTTTTTGTTAAGTATCTCATAGGATACTCTTTCCTTAGCAACACTTTCTTTTTCGTTCTATTACTAATTTAATTGGATCCTGAACCCTCGTTTTTATGACCTTTCATCCCCCCCCCCCTCTAATTCATTCTAAAAAAATAATTAGAAAAAAAAAGGGGGGGTTAGTCCCCGATCGTTGATCGTATCTATAAATTTTTTCACCCTTTCTGATGTTAATAACTAGAATGAAAAAAAGGGAAATGTTAATGCATCTGGAAATAAACGATTAATCTCTATTAATAAACCTGCTAACGAACCGAACCATAGAGTACTTAGTACCGGTGCTACGGAAAGATATGTTTTTAGATCTCGCATTTGAAATCCTCCTTCTTTCTTCTTTATTGTATTACATTATATATAGTAATATATATAACTACAGATGTACATGTAGTTAAGAAGTTCTTGTATTTGTATACGTAACCCCCCCATTTTCAAAATTAGAATTGAAATATTGTCTACTAGAATGATCTTATAGATTCCATTTTCAAATGGAAACGCCCACTTATGTAAAATTGAAATTGAGAGAATTTTCGTAAAAAAAAGTAATTTTTTTAATTATATATATGTTTGTTATCTGATATGAGAAAAAAAAAAAAGAAGGATGTGGAAAACAAGACAGGAATTCTCTACAATGACACTGTAAACCAATTGAAAGGGATGTAGCGCAGCTTGGTAGCGCGTTTGTTTTGGGTACAAAATGTCACGGGTTCAAATCCTGTCATCCCTACCTATTACTGCTCAGAAGAGCAGTAACGAGGGATCTGTTTTAGATCTATCTTTTTTTAATAAAATTGGACATACATATAATTATGAAATTTATGATATACTATGATATAGTATATACGTACAAAATCGATTCGGGTTAAAGAATGTCCTCTTTCTAGCCTTTTCGTTAAATTTTAGAAAAAACAAGAAAAGCGCTCTTAGTTCAGTTCGGTAGAACGTGGGTCTCCAAAACCCAATGTCGTAGGTTCAAATCCTACAGAGCGTGATTTCAATCTTGTTTATTAGATTGTGTCAAAATTCCACTGTTCGAAAATAATTGAGCAGCAATCTGAATTAGACCTCCCGCATATGAAAGCAAGAAGGAGGTCAGTCAAAAAAAAGAGATGTTAATTAATCAAAAGTCCAACTGATCACCACGTCTGTATTGTAAATAAGCAGTTACGAATAATCCAGCCAAAGTAATAGGAATTAGACCTAAGACGATTCCAAATAAAGAAACTTCAATCATTTCAATTTTCTTTTGTTTTCAGGGAGAAAAGAGAGGTACTATCTATTCCTAGCTCTTAATCTGTATTGCCGATGAATCTCAATGATCAAAATTGGGTAATTAACATGGTAAGGAACTATCGAACATATCAAATACCATAGAAATCCTTTTTTATAAAAAAATCTTCATTCAATTAATTTCAAATAAGTCGTATTTTGCTTAGACCAATAAATAGAACTGAGGTTATAGTTAAAGCTGCTAGTAGAAAACCGAAATAACTAGTTATAGTAGGCATGAAGGGACTCAATAAAATATGTTTTTTTATACATATGTTTCTAAAGTACTTCCCTAAGTTTCAATTTAAAAAATTTTTAAAGAGATAGAGATAGATAAAAATAATAGTTCCAAGAATCAAAAAATTTAATTGAAAATTTGTGAATTATTAATCATTATAGGTGGTATGAACAAAAATAGAGAAAGAGAAAAAGAACTCAATTCATCGTATTTGGCATCTGCACCATCTCAGGATTCAGAATTCACGTAACTGATTCATTGAAAAACTCTTTAAGAAATTAATCATAAAAAAAATAATACATAAAAATAAATAACTCTATTATCTAACTTCAGTCAAAACATATAACTTTTTTTGAATGAATATGTAAAAATTTGAAAATAAGTTGTTTGATTCTTTTTTTTTTTTTTTAAGTGACCTTAGAACCTAGAATACGCCCCCTTCTACTTTATTAAAAATTCAAATTTAATTTACTTAAATTTGAATTTGAACTCATTAGATTAAATAGTGGAGCAGTTTTCTTCATTTAATCTATCGAATGAGACCAAAAAGAGGTATCCTACACGGAGAACGAGATGAGTCAAAAAAATATTTATTTATTTTAACTAGATTTGAAAAGATAACTAGAT